TGACATAGTAACTGGGAGCGGAAAAAGGGGTATTATCCATGCATATTTATATGTATATTCCATAAGAAAACCGGTTGTTCTTTTTTTTTTCTATTTGTATGTTCTGATATTATTGAGGGAAATTTATGGAATAAGCATATATAATGACTAATAAAGAGTAATTGATTTTGAACAATATATGTCTTTCACATACAACGATAAAAATGAGTCACCTACCTTTTGAATGGCAGTTCCAAAAAAGCGTACTTCTATGTCAAAAAAGCATATTCGTAGAAATCTTTGGAGAAAAAAAGGTTCTTTAGCGGCAGTAAAAGCTTTCTCTTTAGCTAAATCTGTTTCCGCCGGACAGTCAAAAAGTTTTTTTGTGCGACAAAAAAAAGTATTGGAAAAATCTTAATTGACATGTCTCAAAGAACTTCCAATTTTCCATTTTTGATTTGGAAGGCAAATGATTCAAATTTACTAATGTATTGTGTCTATTGTGTATTGTATTTGTATTTCACTTCTCCAGATCTAAGTAAATTGAAAAATAAGAATCTTTCTGTCTACTGGATTCAAAGTACTCAGTATTGTGTATTGTATTCTTTTTTATTATCATTTTTTTCTATTTTGTATAGTCTTTCTATATTTCTATTATGTTCTATTCTATATTTAGAATTCTATTTATTGAAATTTCTATTGGTTGATATTGAATTCGTGAGATGGTTTTTTCTTTCCTATGAATTTTTCTATTTTGAAAAGCACAATTACGATAGACAACGAAGAATCTGAATATTTTATTATTCTTTATACTTAAGGTGTTGGGTCTCAAAATCGTTAGAAAAAAAAGTTGATACCTCAACTGAAAACGAAACTATTGAGTTCTGACTGTTCTGGATAAACAAAAGCTAGGTTTCTAGTACGGATAAAGTTGATTATGAAAACTGAACTTACGAAGATACTAATTCAGTATTATTGATATTGAACATTTCCATATGCATTTCCATTCATATGGAAATGCATCTTTCTTCATTGTTTACTAAACTCTATTGAATATCGACAATTCAACATGAATTTCTTAGGATTCTTTAAGGCAAGCCGCCATGGTGAAATTGGTAGACACGCTGCTCTTAGGAAGCAGTGCTAGAGCATCTCGGTTCGAATCCGAGTGGCGGCATAAAGAATAGAATAATTAATATTATAGAATATTAGAATCTAATTCTATTAGATTTAATCCCCGATTTCAATTAGTTAATAGGGACCCTTTTTTATGATATTTGCGACCTTAGAACATATATTAACTCATATTTCCTTTTCGATCATATCAATTGTAATTATGATTCATTTGATGAACTTATTAGTCTATGAAATCGAAGGATTACGTAATTCGTCAGAAAAAGGGATGATAGCTACTTTTTTCTCTATAACAGGGTTTTTAGTTATTCGTTGGATTTCTTCGGGACATTTTCCCTTAAGTAATTTATACGAATCATTAATCTTCCTTTCATGGAGTTTCTCCATTATTCATATGATTCCGTATCTTGGGAATCCTAAAAATGATTGAAGCGCAATAACGGCACCAAGTGCCATCTTTACCCAAGGTTTCGCCACGTCAGGTCTTTCAACTGGAATGCATCAATCCGCAATATTAGTACCTGCCCTACAATCTCAGTGGTTAATGATGCATGTCAGTTGCTCTTATAGTGATTACATTTCAAAATTTTTACAAATATCAATTAATTCAGCGTTTGGATTATTGGAGTTCTCGTGTCATTAGTTTAGGGTTTACCTTTTTAACCATAGGCATTCTTTCTGGAGCAGTATGGGCTAATGAAGCATGGGGTTCTTATTGGAATTTGGACCCTAAGGAAACTCGGGCATTTATTACGTAGCTTCTATAGGATTTCTCCTAATTTGGATATGCTATTTGGGGATCAATCTATTAGGAATCGGATTCCATAGTTATGGTTCATTCCAATGAATATCTAATTCAATAAACTACATGAAGAATACATAAAAACATCGTCTGATACACAATGAAAATTTGTGCGAGTTCTTGAGAACCGTTTGAATAATTCCTCCATTCAAACGGTTCTCAAGAACTCTAGATGTATCTAATTACAATTCTAATTCACTCTTCTTTTTTTCTCATTGTACAACGAAGAATCGTGAAAATAGGAAAGTCAAAGAATTCTAAGACTTTCTTTCCAATTATTGAATAGCTTGTATCCATAGAAAATATGACGTAACGTAGATAATAAAGAAATAGGAGTTAATATCATTCCAATTGCCATTACAAAAGTAATTAACGCTCTTGGCATGAAAAGATATCTTTGGCTGGTAATTATTCCAAAAAAGACTAAGAATTCCGCCACAACTCGTTCCCGCGAAGAAAAAAAGTGCAGCACCAATCAATCCATGAGAGAGTTTTTGTAAAATGGCTCCATTGAGTCCCATGCCAGTTAGAGAACCAATTCCTAGAATTGGGAAACCCATGTGAGATACAGAAGAATAGGCAATACGTTTTTTTTTAATTGCGTTGACCGAGAGAGGTTGAAGCTGCATAAATGATTTGTATTATTCCTACTATCACCAACCGGGGAGAGAATCTAGAATGGGCGTTAGCTAAGAATTCCATATTGATCCGAATCAATCCATAAGCTCCCATCTTTAATAAGATTCCAGCTAAAAGCATACGTGTACTGTAATGTGCTTCCCCGCGGGTATCTGGTAACCATGTATGTAAGGGTATCATCGGCGATTTGACAGCATAAGTAATAAGAAAACAAAAAGAGAGTGTTATTTCCAATGCTGCAGGATACGATTGATTAGCTAATTTTTCTCAATCTAATGTCGGTTCATTGGAACCATAGAAACCCATACCTAAAACTCCTATTAAGAGAAAAAGAACCTCCTGCAGTGCACAAAAGAAACTTTGTAGCCGAGTACAGGCGTTTTTTTCCTCCCCGCATGGATAAAAGTAAGTAAACAGGAATTAATTCTAATTCCCACATGATGAAAAAGAGTAAAAGGTCTCTAGAAGAAAATGATCCTATTTGGCCACTATACATTACTAACATCAAGAAATCGAAAAATCGCGGATTTCGAGTAACTGGCCAAGCTGCTAAAGTAGCTAAGGCAGTGATAAATCCTGTCAGTAAAATGGGTCCTATGGAAAGTCCATCGGTTCCCAGTCTCCAGTGAAAATCAAAAAGATTGATCCATTTAGAATCCTCCTTCAATTGGGTTAAGGGATCGTCCAATTGGAAATGATAACAAAATACATAGGTCATTAGAAGGAGCTCTAGGATACATATACATAGAGTATACCACCTATACACCTTTTATTTCCCCTATGAGGGAAAAATACAATTGAAGAACCCGCGAATATGGGCAAACCGAGAAGTATTGTTAACCAAGGAAAATAACTCGTGATAAAGACAAGATCAATTTTGACGAGAAACCCCCGTGCTCGGGAGAAGAAAAATAGATCTTCTTTTCTCGAGTACGGGCTTTGGCCGGTAAAGAGGAATCAAATGATTCAAGTGGAGTTTTTTGTCACATATCAATAAGAAAGACCCATGCTGCGAGTTGTTTCATGCCATAAAGAAACACGGACGCTCAAAAAATCCGTTGGACAAGCGGATTCACATCTCTTACAACCTACACAATCCTCGGTTCTTGGCGCAGAAGCAATTTGCTTAGCTTTACATCCGTCCCAAGGTATCATTTCCAATACATCCGTGGGGCAAGCTCGAACACATTGGGTACACCCTATACATGTATCATAAATCTTTACTGAATGTGACATTGGGTCTATAAATTCCAGTTTTGAACACAAAAGATTTATGATCTGGTAAAATAAAATTAGAAAATGAAATAAATCATCTATTTTCTATTGTAGACACCAGATTTTAAAATCTGTTTATGAGAAAGGGCCAAGATACTTCAATTTTCTTCTTGTACCTAGGGAATGAGATTTTTCTTGTTTTACTGCAAATTGAGGAGCAGTTTTGTTTCACTCATATAACTATTTATATTGTATTGAAATTTCAATTCATTTCTTTTCTCTTTTTTAGAAAAGAGAGAAAAAAAGTTCATGTTCAAACGAATCGCACGTAGAGATATTGCTAACACACGTAGAGTTAATGGTATTTCATAACTAATCAATTGAGCTGCAGCTCGTAGACCACCCGAAAGGGAATACTTATTATTTGATCCATATCCTGACATAAGAAGACCAATGGGGGACAATACTTGAAAAGGCAATCCATAAAAAAACACCTATACTGAGATCAGCTAAAACAAGGTGATATCCAAAAGGAATTACTAAATAACTTAGTAGAATTGATATCACCCCTATAGAAGGTCCGACCCTAAACAAACGAATATTCCCTCTAGATGGAAGAAGATATTCCTTCAAAAGTAGTTGGGTCCCGTCCGCTAAAGCTTGAAGAATTCCTAATGGGCCGGCATATTCAGGTCCAATACGTTGTCGTATTGCTGCGGATATTCTTCTTTCTAACCACACAATTACTAATACCCCCATTGTGATTCCTAAGACAAGGGCGAAAATGGGGACAAAAATCCATAGGAGTCCGATGAAGCCGGGCGGACGAATTTTCCATCTCCAGGGGAAAACGCTACTATACTCCGAATTAAAGAAATTCCTAATTCTCCTTTTGGGGCCTCTACCCTTACATAAAGTTCTTGTTTTAACAATTCAAAATTGGGTGAAAGTTTTTTAGTAATAAATCTATATTCAAAATTATTGCATTTTGAATTCTTTGTCCTATGAAAGCGGCGGTTTTCGAAATTCTCATAAGGTCCTCCAGGAATTCCTTCTAGAGCCTGTTGAATGATTTTTATGGATTCTTGCATTTCACCGATTCGTACTAAAGAACGAGCTAATGTATAGCCTTCTTTTTGCCTTTTGACTTCCCAATCAAATTTATTGTAACATTCATAACGATCAACTTTACGAAGATCCCATTGGATTCTAGAAGCTCGTAACATTGGTCCTGATAAACCCCAATTTATTGTCTCCTCCCCACCAATAATGCCCACTCCTTCAACTCGTTCCAAAAAAATGGAATTTCGCGTCAGAAGTTGTTGAGTATCAACAACTTCTGTTAAAAAATAATCACAGAAATAAAAACATTTATCTATCCAACCGTAAGGTAAATCCGCAGCTACTCCTCCGATGCGGAAATAATTATGCATCATCCGCATACCTGTGGCGGCTTCGAATAGATCATATATCAATTCCCTCTCTCTGAAAATATAGAAAGAGGGAGTCTGTGCACCGATATCGGCCATAAAAGGGCCAAGCCATAACAAATGGGAGGCTATACGGCTCAACTCCAACATAATCACTCTGATATAACTGGCCCTTTTAGGCACTTGAACACTTTCCAATCGTTCTGGTACATTTAATGTTATTGCTTCTGTGAACATAGTAGCTAAATAATACCAACGTGTTACATAAGGCAAATATTGTATAATTGGTTGGTTCTCCGCTATTTTTTCCATCCCTCTAGTGTAAATAGCCCAATATAGGTTCACAGTCAATAACATCTTCACCATCCAGAGTAACGATCAGCCGAAGAACACCATGCATTGATGGGTGGTGAGGACCCATATTGACTATTATGAGATGAAATTCTTTCTTGTAGCCGGTACAGTCATATTTTATTTTCCTTAATTCATTATTTCATGAATTTATTAAAATAAAAAATCTAATACTAATAAAAAAAGAATGAAAAAATAAAAAAGAACAAGGATAATAATAAGAAATTCAAATGAGATTAACGAGTTTTTGGTTCCCGAATATCTAACTTATCCATTAATTTATTATAACGCACTTTCTTTTTCTTTGACAAATAAGTCAATAATCGTTGACGTTTTCCCAGAATTCTTCGTAGACCCCTTTGCGATAAAAGATCTCTTTTGTGCAATTCTAAATGTGAAGTAAGTCTTCGTATCTTACTGGTGAAATGGAATACTTGAAATTCAACAGACCCACTATTTTCTTCTTTTTTTTCTTGTGTAATAACTGAGATGAATGAATTTTGGACCATAAATTAAAATTTCTATCTTTTATGAATTTTACCGATCAGGAAAAAGAATAATATTTATTATACCAGTTATTTTCATCTAGTATACATCAAAATTGGATTTCATTCATATATTACTTTGTTTTTTGTTTATGTTTTGTATATTTGATCCTGATCAAATATACAAAACATATATGTATTCTATGTATTCACGAAAGAGAACAATTTCTTTTTCCTTCAAAGGATTACGCTTCTCCTACTCCTAGTGAAAATTGATACACTATGAAATCCGCATCATGCATTAGAATGTTACACAGTGTATATATTTCGGCTTTCATCTACCAAATATGTTACACGATATGTAGGAAATCCACTCTAAATTCTTTAATTTCTCATTGGAATTGAATTCATTCTGAATTGTGAATACATATTTATTCTTGACATACTGAAACGACTGCTGTTATTGGTATCAAACCAATAGCGATTCATACAAGCTACATCTTCTAATCGATAATTGGGCCAAAGAAACAATTTGAATTTCATGAAATTTTTTCCATCTGTATGAATATGTTTGTCCTCATTCAAAAATTGCCCGCAGTTTCTTATTTTGTTTTCATTGCAAAATCTTGGATTTCTATCCATAACATTCCAATTCCGGGAATTGAAACAAATTCGAATTCGAAATTCTCTCCGACGTCTGGGAGATAGAATATTTTCAGGAACAAGGAAATCATTATGATTTTTGTCTCCACTCCAAAATATGTTGCTGTGTTGTGCGATGGATTTTTCGAACTCCCCTTTCTCACTATATCTTCTTTTTGTGTATTTTTTATTCGTTTGGTGCTTCTTATTATCGACCAATGAAATATCCATAGTTTGATATATAATAGATTTTCCGTCCCTTCTTTTAGATAGACAAATTGGTTCAATAATCAATATTCCCTTTCTTATCAATTCTGCAAGAACTAGGTCATTTTGAATCAGCATTTCGTCTAGATTTATTTCACCTCTTTGAGTGGAGGATATAGCAATTTCCTTTGGATTTATCAGTCTAAGTAGGAGACAATATACCCTGATATTTTTTATTATTTTTTGATTCAAGGGATCAGCCCATCTTAATTGAAAAAGGAAATAGTTTTTCAACAAGGAATCTAGTTCCATTTCCTTCTTATATTTATATTGTTCTTTTTTTCTACCCTTTTTCATTTCTAATCTTGCGTAATCTTCTTCAACAGCTTTTTTCTTTTTTTGTTTTAGTAGATTCGATACAAGATTTCCTTGGACCTGTTGTTCGTGTTCTTCCTGCTTGGAATTTCCTAATTCAAGATCTTTTCTTTTATTAGATGATATATGAAGATTTTTCTTTGGATTTACGTGAATATTCTTACTTTTTTCATTTCTAGAAAAATGAAAAAAGAGTGATTTGATTGGGATGATCCAAGGTTGAATCTTATATACATCAAAAAGTAGCACAAATTCTGGGAAGAACCAAGGTTCTAGATTGGATAGAGTATCATGATTTGATGCGGTATCATAGAACCTTTCTTGATTCATTCCCATGCAATCAAAAAAGAAACTTTTTTGATTGCATGGTTTGATCTCTTGATGAATCGTAGGAGAAAAAAGATCTTTTTTTTCCATTTTTTGGAAATTCTTAATTTCAGCCTTAGTATTTTTCTGAATCTTGATGCCAATATGTGCATTGGTCCAGATCTCAATATTCTTTCTAAAACAAAGATGAAGAATCTTACAATCAAAATATTTTCTATCCAAATTTGTATTCCTATCAATAAGATATCCTTTTTCTATATAATCATTACTAGGTATACTTACCAATACATAAAATGATTCAGGTTTCGATGTATTTAAATGATATGGAATTCCTGGGTCCCCTTTTATTTCTAATGTTGATCCAGAAATGTATGAATTAGGGGGACTTATGTATTTATATGATAAAAGATCATATCTGTAATGTTTTTTCCATTTGTATTTTTGACTCATAAATGAATTCGCTGCATAGTCATTTTTTTTCATGGAATGAATGAATTGGTATTCTTGATATAAATCCAATTGGATTGATTCCTTGTTTTGAATCATACGACGTTGATTGATTCTATTTCGCCATTCTTTAGGTACTAATTGAGACCTTTTTTTTTGAGAGAAATCGTATTGATAATGACCTTTTAACCAGTTTTTCCATTCGTTCATTACATACGTATGAATTTTCTTATGTCTTGATTTGGAATTAAATATTCCGTATATCATATAATAGTCTTTTAAATTATCTTTAAAAAAAGGATAGCTCCCTTGATATTGAAGTACAGATCTCAAGTGATACTGATTCAGTAATTGGTTAAGTAATTGGGTTTGTGATAATTTGTAAAATACATATGCTTGGGACAGGGAAGCTAAGTTCCAATAAGTATTGGAATTTTGATTCCTATTCTCAGTATTATCAGTATTTGAAAACAATTTTTTTATAGTCAAAATTAAATTCATTGTATTTTGATTTGTTTCATCAATTCCTTCTTGTTCTTGATTTCTTTCATTGTTGTAAATGGATTTATTAAAGATCTTTTTTGTTGATTCAAAGAAAAGTTGTGCATTTATCTTAGAAATGGTAATGGTACATGGCAAAATATCTATGTATATTTTTTCAATGAATGATTTGATAAAGTAGTATGATTTACGCATTAATCGAATATTTTTCCTTTTTAATATTTTCCAAATATGTTTCTGTGAGCCCGATCTTTTATTATCACAAATTAAAACTATTTCTTTTTCTTTCTTGTCTTTTGCGTTTTGTTCAATTTTATTCCTGATTTTTATTGTCTTATCAGAAAGATCTTTCATTCTTCTTTCTATTAGTGAATAATTTAACCAATTCATCGTTTGAATTAGAACGGGCGATTCGCGAAGAATCTGATTCTTTCTTTTGAAATATTTTTCGTTTTTGTTTAGTTCATATACTTTTTCTTTCCTCAATTCAAATAAGAAAATTGGATTTACTTTCTCCAGGTTTTTCATTATTAGTTTGATAGCTCGAACTATTTTGATGACCCATTTTGTTTTTTCTTTTCGAACTTTTAGAAAGGATTTTCTTTTTTTCTTTAAAGATTTTAGAACTTGTAAAAATCTCTTTTTCACCTTTTTCTTTTTTTTTTCGAGTTCTTTAGAAATAGGTCCAAAAAAAAAAGGTCGTTTTCGGGGAGAACCAAAGGGAAGTTCCGCTTCCATTCCCCAGACTGTTAAAAAACAAAAATTTGTTTTTCTATATATTTTTTTCATTGGATCTCTATGATGAGATCGTACCTTAGATTTTCGCCAAGGTTTTAGACAGAAAGGATATAGAATCTTTATCTGAATACCGTCTGTTAACCAATCTTGGGGAAATTCTGTTTCTGATAATTGAACACCATTATAGGTACATTTAATATGCATTTCTATATTCCATTCCTTGAAATCCTCGTACCACTCGGGAGATTGGAATAATAACATACGGAAAATATTTTTAGCTATTATTAATGAAGGCAATATAATGTATTTTCTAAGAAAAGATTGGGTTACTAGCATCAAACCTCTTATTGCTTGAGTAAATAGAAAGGTATCCCAAGCTTTTGATATCTCTATCCGTTCATTTTTATATTCTTTTTCCTTTTTCTCCTTTTCTTCTTTTGTATCTTCATTTTCCAAATCAAAATCGGAAATTTTTAATTCTGATTCTTGTTCTCTCCCCATCCAATTCCTCAAAATGAGATTCTTCATTTCGTTGATATCAAAAGACGAAAGAAAGGATGTTTTGTCTAGCCGATCCAAAAAAAGGGGGGAATGTACATTTACTTGAAAGAGGTCCCAAGTAACTGTTTTACGTCTTTGAGCGCGCATGGATCCTTTGATTAGATTACGACGAAAATCCGATTGTTGGGAGTAACGTAACAAAGCCACCTCTTCTTCTTCCGTTTGATCATCATTTTTATCATTTTTACTAGTATTCTTAGTACTAGAAATCAAATCGGTATTCTGATCATTATCATTATAAATTACCACACGTTTGGCTCTTCTTGAATGAATATCAGGATCTTCTTCCGCCAATTCTTCTTCATTTTCTTCTTCCTCTTCTTCCAAATCCTCGGTTAATTTGTATGACCATCGAGAAACCTCTTTACTGACTTCTTCTATTCTAATTCCAATAGATTTCTTTTTCATTGTTTTTTGATCTTTTGTATGCGTTGTAATTACATCAAATACAAATTGCAAAGATTTTACTTGACTTTCTGAATCAATTCCCTTTTCTTCTGTAGAATTCAAAAATGATTGACGGTAGAGTTCTACGGAATCATTAAGAAGTAGATCATGAATCTTATTTATCAAAAAAATTTCTACTAAATCTTCTGTATCTGTATAAGGATTCATGATTGCACGTGAATCTAATTTTTTTCTCGTTCCTCGATATGGTCCGTTGAAAAAAGGATCATATGCTTTTGGCAAGCATTTCTTTTTCTTTTCATCATCACATAATAGGGTTCTTTTTTCAAGCATATCCAGACTCGGGAATTCCTCATTTTTTTCTAGAATTTGGATTCGGCTTCTCAATTCATTGCTCAAATTACACTTTTTTTTTTCATTGGTATAAATCCAAGAATTAGAAAGATCTTCGTCATATAGTTTTTCTATTATGTACAAAGAAATTCTTCGTTCTAGCATTTCCAAAAAAGTTGATAAACTGGGCGGATATGTAAAGGATATTATTTGCTTCCCATCACTTGTACATGTAAAAAAAAAAAATTGTGACATTTCATTGCGTAAAGCATCTTCTAATTGATCATTTTTTATATATCGTAATGGACGATTCCACCGTTTATAATCGAAAAAAAAAGTGACAAAAGTTTTTTCAACCCACTCAACCCAAAAAGATCTTTTCTTTTTTTCTTCTTTCAGTCTTCCCAATTCCCAATTCTCTTGATGGGTCTCCAGATCAGAATCTTCGTAAACTGGGCTATCTTGATAGCGCGCCTCTTGAGAGTGAAATTCATCCTTTGTTTTTTCCTTTCCATTCACTCGGATCTCTTCCGTTTCATCCATTTTGTCCATATCCTCCTTTTCTTCTTCTTCCGAACAAGGGGAAGGGTTTTCTTCGGTGGATCCCTCTTGTTCCTGTTTAGTCTCCTTCGTTTCGGAAGTTGTTTCTACATCGCTTTCTTCCTTTCTTTCTCCCCCTTCTTCCGTTTCTGAGGTTTCTTTCTCTTTCAGTTTCTTAGTGACAATAGGCGACGGCATTCTGCCTAAATAGTAGACACAGGTGATAAATAAGAGAATACTAAAGATTCGAGCCATAGAATTTCTCAATTCTGACACAAGATACTTATTAGATCGAATAGAATGGTTTTGCCGTATCCAGAATAATACCAATCCAACCCATTTCATGAATAAAATGTGACCGATTAACCAACCAACAAAACTACTTGTTAAAAAGAAAATCTTGTTGTTGCATCGAAACATATAAATGTTGACTAATCTGGCTAACGTGGAACTTGGTAAAATGAAATGGTTGAATAATTGAAAAATTAGATTATTCAGGAATACGCATTGAATGCTGAGATTACGCATTGAATTTCTGGTAGTAGGTCCATAATCAAAAAAGTTTTTGTGATTGTTCCAGAAGAAATGAAACAAAAGATACGGTAGAACTAGGACAGTTATTGTATGAGGTCTACCCAATGCTAGATGCAGAGGCGCATAATAGATCGATATGAACATCATGAGCTGTCCCGCAATAAAACCAGTTGTTGCTGATACCTCCTTCTCAGTTCCTTCTTCCATAACCCGAGCTCGGAAAAGGAAGAGATAAGAGGGCCCTATGGAGAATGTGGTCAGAAATCCATAATAGAGCCCGACCACAACGACCGAGTTTATTATCTTCATGCATAAGGATAATGGATTACCTAGTAGAAAAGATTTCAAAATCATCACAAACCTCCCCTTTTTCTTTTCTATTGCAATTTCTCGATTATTATATGATGATTT